CACTTTTACTTCTTATCAATGATTGAAGAAAAGAAAGGGATTTAAACTCCAAGTCTTAAATGAAATGATCGGACTGGAATCAACAGTATCTGAGATAGTATGGTAGAAAGAACTAAACTATATAATATAAATCTTTCTACCATACTATCTAGTATTGTAGACTATTTATTCTTATATAAATTTGTATACGGATATAGGCTTGATAACATAGATCAATTTCCAATACGTCTGTACACATTATTTATTTACATAAATATGTAAATATAAATAAAATATGTAAAATAGCAATCTAATTTTATTTCTATTTATTTTCGTCACTACAGCCATTTGTATGAATTTTGATCAATCCGAAACGAAATAAATAATAATTTAATTGAAGGTCAACTGTTCTATTCTAATTTCTAGGCTTCTTATAATTTTATTTTAATAATTTTATTTTAAATAAGAATCCCGAGATAGATCAAAACAATCAATGTAGGAAGAAAAGTGTGGGTATATTTTATATTATATTATATAAAAATATTATATAAAAAAATAAAATGAAACCGAGGAATCCTTTTTCTTTTTTTTTACCATTCCTTAGAAGTCATTGATTGAGCTATAAACAGATGATCCATGAAGTTCTATGGTAACTTCTTCGGATCTGGAAAAGGGGTAGTAGATTCGCCGATTTGTCATGCTTAAGCATGACATTAGATGAGTCGATAAAGCCTAAATTAAATAAATAAAATTTTTAGAAGTCTAAAATGTTAAATGTATGATATGTAGATCGCTCAACGCAAGCAAGATTTTTTATGCGTAGGACCTGTTTGGACAACCACTAGGAGCTTGCAGTAGAAAGTATATATCACTGTAATAGCAGAACAACTTTCTCTTGGATAAAAGTGTAAAAGTAAAGAAAGAAGGAAACAACTAAAGGAAAAAATAAAGGTTGCTTTTTTTTTATTGTAATATCTGTAATTCTGGTAAGAACCGGTTCAACAAATCAAAATAGAACAAGAAGGACTTGGTTGGAAAAATCCTATCATATGTATTCCGTTGATTTGAGTTTCAAAAATACAACTGTGGTAATCATTCATTGTTTGCGCGAATGGTTATTATTCATTAGTGTATTTTTTTATTCATATTTTACTGTATTACAGCAGAATTATAAAATAGAGGCATTTTTGTTTTAAACAGTTCGTAAAACAACAATCAATTAAACAATTGATACAATTTGATTACTCAATTAATAGTACTTCTAAAGTCCACTCCTCCCCCATACTACAAGTGAAAGGGAAAATGTAAAAACTACCATTAAAGCAGCCCAAGCGAGACTTACTATATCCATGTGAATTATGTCTCCTATCCTTATGAAAGAATTATTCCATTATTGATCACTAATCATAGTGGAATCCATGGCGCAGAGTCAAAATGGAATTATGACTTAAGGCTATTGATGAAGCAATACAAAAAATCCATTCGTAAGAAATTCCTATATTATGGTATTTCTGATAGAATCAGTAAAGATTAGGCACAAATACGATATACATGTTGTGGAAATATCAAGCGAATGCTCCTATCCTAATAAAACATGTAGGAATAGTAAGACTCACTGTTTGTTGACTTTCTTTCATAAGACATAAGAAAAAAGCATACATAAAAATATACCATCAAGGTAGATAACTATCTATTCCATACCTACATTTTCTCTAAGCCTTACAGTTTCTCTTTCTGTGAAAGAATTGGAAATTCCATGCGATATTACATTCTTTTTTTGTAATCTCCTGAAAGACAAAATTTTAACCTTTATTCTATCTCTATAAGGGCCAATCAACCAATCAATCAATGTTGATATTGAGCGCTAATAATTTCTTGTGAGTCTGGAGACAAAGTATCTTTATTCATTTCTTTACGCAACTCCTAAATCGATTTCCCATCAGCCTATCTAATCTAAACTGAATCAGTAGACACTAACTACCTTAGTAGTGTAGAGTAAGTAATTAAATTAGGAAGATTTGATAGTCTTTCCTATCATCTATTTTTAATCCTAGAAACAAAAAAAGAGAGTCCTTTTGGACTCTTTGATTACTAAGATAAGATTTCCGATCTCTTACTCTCGTGGTTCTGAATCTCAGAATTGGCTCTCAATATTTATTTGATTTATCTTATGCCTAGCAATAACCGGTTTGTTTGGGCCACACGCAGAATCCATATTTTGAGGAAAAAGTAACAGTCTTTGCTTTTCTAGAACCTAGGGATCATTCTTAAAATCAAGTATTGACGAGGCCTAGGCCTTTACCTCTGTTTCTGTTGGGCAAGAATTCGTCGATTTGGGTTTAGATCAGCAGGATAAGAATCTTTAGTTTTTTGTTGATCAGGCGACACCCAGATTTGAACTGGGGATAAAGGATTTGCAGTCCCCCGCTTTACCACTTGGCCATGCCGCCAAAACAATAAAAAATGGATTCATGACTGAAAAATTCAGGGCAAATTGAACCATTAACTATACTATTAACTTTGAATTAATGAACAATTTTGAAATTTTTAATTGTTTAATTTAATGACAAAAAAGAAAATAAAATTGATTTACTACTAATCAGTATTAATATAAGTACCAATATCCAATATAAAATATATCCAATATAAAATATAAATTATAAAATAATAAAACATAAATAATAAATATAAATATTAAATATAATTATAATAAATATATATATATATTCAATAATAATATTCAATAATAAATCTTTTTTTTTTATTTTCAATTATTCAATTATAATATTTATTATAATATTTATAATATAATAAAATTATGTATATATGTATATGTAATATATGTAAATAAATGTAAACCCCAGAACAGAAATTGTTAACAGATACCGAGTCAGGTATCTTCTCCATGTATTTCTATAAAGAAAAGAATAGAATGGTCGTGCTTTAATTTTTCATTGAATAGAAAAGAGCAATTTTGATATGGCACAACCTGTGTTGCCCCAAGTGGAACTATGATAAAAGATGAAATATACGGATAGCTAGATAACTATATTGGCATGTACTTAATAAATACAACTCACTCCTATTTATTATTATGCACTTCAATCATATTCTATGAATTCTGCTATAAAAAAAAGATTCGCTAATCATTTGTGGAGGTTGAGTATGAAGTGTTAAAATAAAAGTAAACTCTATATTGCTCCTGATTATTTTGTCTTTATCTCATTTCTGGAGATTCGATTAAATCCCGAAAATCCACTTTTTGGTACTCAACCTGATCGTAATATCATAAATAATAAGTAGAAATTGGATCAATTTTGATATTCCATATAAGACTCCATAAGTCAAGTCTACTAAGTGGCATAATTTTTTTCCATAAATTTCTCAATTTATTTCCATATGTATCTTTCGCAAATTTTTCGAATTTGCGCCGAAAATTTTCTTTTTCACCCTCCCATTCTCATCTCCGTTCATACGTATGAAATACATATATGGAGTTGTCTAAAATTTTATGTAATTCAGTAAACAGAATGTATATTCCATCATTGCTGGATCGGTCCATACGGATCGATGAAAAGGTGAGCCAATAATGGGATTTTTCGATAAACAGGAAACTAAAGATTAAAATGCTCCGGGATGAAAATGAGGGGATGTTCACAATACCTGGATTTAGTCAGATTCAATTTGAGGGATTTTGTAGGTTTATTAATCAGGGTTTAATAGAAGAATTTAATAAGTTTCCAAAAATTGAAGATACAGATCAAGAAATTGAATTTAAATTATTTGTGGAAACATATCAATTGGCAGAACCCCCGATAAAAGAAAGAGATGCTGTGTATGAATCACTCACATATTCTTCTGAATTATATGTACTTGCAGGATTAATTTGGAAAACCGATAGAGATATGAAAGAACAAACGGTATTTATTGGAAACATTCCTCTAATGAATTCCCCCGGAACCTTTATAGTAAATGGAATTTACAGAATTGTGATTAATCAAATATTACAAAGTCCCGGCATTTACTACCGTTCAGAATTGGACCATAACAAAATTTCTGTCTATACCAGCACCATAATATCAGATTGGGGAGGAAGATCAGAATTAGAAATTGATAGAAAAGCAAGGATATGGGCCCGCGTGAGTAGGAAACAAAAAATATCTATTCTAGTTCTATCATCAGCTATGGGTTTGAATCTAAAAGAAATTCTAGATAATGTTTGTTATCCTGAAATTTTATTGTCTTTCCCGAATGATAAGGAAAAAAAAAAGATTGGGTCAAAAGAAAATGCTATTTTGGAGTTTTATCAACAATTTGCTTGTGTAGGCGGGGATCCGGTATTTTCTGAGTCCTTATGTAAGGAATTACAAAAGAAATTTTTTCAACAAAAATGTGAATTAGGAAGAATTGGTCGGCGAAATATCAACCGGAGATTGAATCTTGATATACCCCAGAACAATACATTTTTGTTACCGCGAGATGTATTGGCTGCTGCGGATCATTTGATCGGAATGAAATTTGGAATGGGTACACTTGACGATATGAATCACTTGAAAAATAAACGTATTCGTTCTGTAGCAGATCTGTTGCAGGATCAATTCGGATTGGCTCTTGTTCGTTTAGAAAATGCGGTTCGAGGAACTATATCTGCAGCAATAAGGCATAAATTGATACCAACTCCTCAAAATTTGGTAACTTCAACTTCATTAACAACCACTTATGAATCATTTTTCGGCCTACATCCTTTATCTCAAGTTTTGGATCGAACTAATCCATTGACACAAATTGTTCATGGGCGAAAATTGAGTTATTTAGGTCCTGGAGGATTGACAGGGCGAACTGCTAGTTTTCGGATACGGGATATCCATCCTAGTCACTATGGACGTATTTGCCCAATCGATACCTCCGAAGGAATCAATGTTGGACTTATTGGATCCTTAGCTATTCATGTGAGGATTGGTCATTGGGGATCCATAGAGAGTCCATTTTATGAAACATCTGAAAGATCAAAAGAAAAAGAGGCACAGATGGTTTATTTATCACCAAGTAGAGATGAATATTATATGGTAGCGGCAGGAAATTCTTTGGCCTTGAATCGGGGTATTCAGGAAGAACAGATTGTTCCGGCTCGATACCGTCAAGAATTCCTGACTATTGCATGGGAGCAGGTTCATCTTCGAAGCATTTTTCCCTTCCAATATTTTTCTATTGGAGCCTCCCTCATTCCTTTTATCGAGCATAATGATGCGAATAGGGCTTTAATGAGTTCTAATATGCAGCGTCAAGCAGTTCCGCTTTCTCGGTCCGAGAAGTGCATTGTTGGAACCGGACTGGAACGCCAAGCGGCTCTAGATTCGGGGGTTTCAATTATAGCCGAACACGGGGGAAAGGTCATTTCCACTGATACTCACCAAATTATTTTCTCGGGTAATGGAAACACTATAAATATTCCATTAGTTATGTATCAACGTTCCAACAAAAATACTTGTATATACCAAAAACCTCAGGTTCAGCGGGGTAAATACATTAAAAAGGGACAAATTTTAGCGGACGGTGCGGCTACCGTTGGTGGAGAACTCGCTTTGGGAAAAAATGTATTAGTAGCTTATATGCCATGGGAGGGCTACAATTTTGAGGATGCGGTACTCATTAGTGAGCGTTTGGTATATAGCGATATTTATACTTCTTTTCACATCCGAAAATATGAAATTCAAACTCATATGACAAGTCAGGGCCCTGAAAGAATTACTAACGAAATACCGCATTTAGAGGCTCATTTACTTCGCAATTTAGACAGAAATGGAATCGTGATGCCAGGATCTTGGGTGGAAACAGGTGATATTTTAGTAGGTAAATTAACGCCTCAAACAGCGAACGAATCGTCGTATGCCCCAGAGGATAGATTATTACGAGCAATACTTGGCATTCAGGTATCCACTGCAAAGGAAACTTCTCTAAAATTACCTATGGGCGGAAGAGGTCGAGTTATTGATGTGAGATGGATCCATAAAAAGGGGGGTTCAAATTATAACCCAGAAATGATTCGTGTATATATTTCACAGAAACGTGAAATCAAAGTGGGTGATAAAGTGGCTGGAAGACATGGGAATAAGGGTATTATTTCCAAAATTTTGCCTAGACAAGATATGCCTTATTTACAAGATGGAACACCGGTTGATATGGTCTTCAACCCCTTAGGGGTACCCTCACGAATGAATGTGGGACAGATATTTGAGTGTTCGCTCGGGTTAGCGGGAGATCTTTTAAATAGACATTATAGAATAGCCCCCTTTGATGAGAGGTACGAGCAAGAGGCTTCAAGAAAACTAGTGTTTTCGGAATTATATGAAGCCAGTAAGCAAACAAAAAATCCATGGGTATTTGAACCCGAATATCCGGGAAAAAGCAAAATATTTGATGGAAGAACTGGAGATCCTTTTGAACAACCTGTTCTAATAGGAAAGTCCTATATACTTAAATTAATTCATCAAGTTGATGATAAAATCCATGGACGTTCCTGTGGACATTACGCACTTGTTACACAACAACCCCTTAGAGGAAGGGCCAAACAAGGGGGACAGCGAGTGGGAGAAATGGAAGTTTGGGCTTTAGAGGGATTTGGTGTTGCTCATATTTTACAAGAAATGCTTACTTATAAATCTGATCATATTAGAGCTCGTCAGGAAGTACTTGGTACTACGATTATTGGAGGAACAATATCTAATCCTGAGGATGCTCCAGAATCTTTTCGATTGCTTGTTCGAGAACTACGATCTTTGGCTCTGGAACTGAATCATTTCCTTGTATCTGAGAAAAACTTCCAGATTAAAAGGAAGGAAGCTTGATCTGAATGAATCAGAATTTCTATTCTATGATAGACCGGTATAAACATCAACAACTTCGAATTGGACCAGTTTCTCCTCAACAAATAAGTGCTTGGGCTAACAAAATTCTACCTAATGGGGAGGTAGTCGGAGAGGTGACAAAACCCTACACTTTTCATTACAAAACCAATAAACCAGAAAAAGACGGATTGTTTTGTGAAAGAATCTTTGGACCTATAAAAAGTGGAATTTGTGCTTGTGGAAATTATCGAGTGATCGGAGCTGAAAAGGAAGACCAAAATTTTTGTGAACAATGCGGAGTCGAATTTGTTGATTCTCGTGTACGAAGATATCAAATGGGATACATAAAACTCGCATGTCCAGTGACTCATGTGTGGTATTTGAAACGCCTTCCTAGTTATATTGCGAATCTTTTAGATAAACCACTTAAGGAATTAGAAGGCCTAGTATACTGCGATGTGTGATTTGATCCAAATTATCATTTTACAGATTCGGATTGAGAAACTGTCATCCCATTCAATCTGATTGGGATGCCCCTAGTTTGACATGTATATTGGGACGAGTAACATGAAGCTCAGAATTATGGGTGTATTCAATACTTCCAAATGAAAGGGGAATTGATCCATGGTCGATTCTGTAATTGTAATAGATAGACAAGAATTGCTAGTTATACCTC